TCGATTTATTTATTACTATTCATTTTTATTACTATGTTAATAATAATAATGTTAATAATTAATACAATTTCCAATTCGAATATTTTTAAATTGGATATATCTTTTAGCATTTGAGTTTTAGATAATTAAAGTTTTCGTTTTTGAATTCAAATGACATTTAAACTTGTTTTTATTCTATTATTTTATTTGATTCTATATCATAATCATATAGTTCCAATTTGGAATCGTTAGTTATAACTAATGAGACATTCCCTACTTTCATTCATAAAGAGGTGAGTAGTAAAGACATAAATTAAGACGACAAAAAAAAGAATCGAACCTTCAAGTATTCAAAATTACATCGTAAACGTGACAGTTAGATATATATTTGCCTTAAGCTATATATCCATCTATATTGAATTGCAGATAGAGAAATGGTAGAATGATAGTCGATTGGACCAAATCCAACCAGGGTTCCCTATAGTCCTATAGAAGGTAGGTAAGAAATAAACGAAAATAGTTTTTCGAGATAGGAATCTGATATCTAATGAATTCAATTGAATTCAATGATTTCAGTAGAAATGAAAGAACAAAAGAAACAACATCGGAATGAGATTTAAATCTCAACACAAAACGAAGGGGGATATGGCGAAATTGGTAGACGCTACGGACTTAATTGGATTGGGCCTTGGTATGGAAACCTGCTGAGTGAGAACTTTCAAATTCAGAGAAACCCTGGAATTAATAAAAAGGGGCAATCCTGAGCCAAATCCTATTTTCCGAAAACAAAGGTTTAGAAAGTGAAAAAGGGGATAGGTGCAGAGACTCAATGGAAGCTGTTCTAACAAATGGAGTTGGCTGCGTTAGTCGAGAATTCTTTCCATCAAAGATTCAGAAAATACAAGTATTAAGTGAAGGATAAACGTATATACTATCCATACGTAGTGAATAGTATAGTAAATGAGAAATGACATCCCCAATGAATCTATATTTTTTCATAGAAAAAATATAGAATTGTAATTGTTGTTAAAAGATTGCACGTTTAAGAAAGAATCGAATATTCATTTATCAAATGATTCACTCCATAGTCTGATAGATCTTTTTACGAACTGATTAATCGGACGAGAATAAAGATAGAGTCCCATTCTACATGTCAATGCCGGCAACAATGAAATTTATAGTTAAGAGGAAAATCCGTCGACTTTAAAAATCGTGAGGGTTCAAGTCCCTCTATCCCCAAATAGACTAGTTGACTCCCCAATTATCTATTTACCTATCTCCTTTTTTATTTTTTATCCGTTCAAAATGCTTTAGGCATTGACGCTATTCTCTTAGAAGCGATCGGGGCGAAAATGTCCTTTTGTATCACATCTATATGATATAGATAAAAATGAACGTGTTTGAGCAATAAATCCCCATTTTGATAATTTATAATCTATATAATTACTCATAGTTAAATTCCCAAAGTGCTCTTTTTTAATATACAAGCCAAACAATTGCAGTACCTAAATAAGCATTGGGAATTCCCTTTCCTTCTTTTAATTGACACAGTCCCCATTTTTGAGTAAAATCAGGATGCTATATTGGGACGGGTCGGGATAGCTCAGCTGGTAGAGCAGAGGACTGAAAATCCTCGTGTCACCAGTTCAAATCTGGTTCCTGGCATGGCACAGTACATGATTCATTTGCATGACTTTCTCTTCTATAAATGAATTGTGAATCCGCATTCCTATTCATTTAGAGTTTTGATCATAATAATACTTTTATCCACTGCGACGAGATATATCCACCCCATCTATTTTCTATTTTATAGTTTTATAGATGGGTAGAATTTTTTAGATAAAGTATCTAAAAAAATTAGATTCTATTTCATTTCTCCTATCCTTCAAAAAGAATGTTAATACTTCATAGCAAAAGGTTAAATTAGTTGGTTGAGAGACTCCAAAGTCAAATATCTGAAATAGACAGGAGATACAAATAACTAGAATTCAATACTCCTTCAGTTCTTTGGATCATCTTTCATATTCGATTTCTTCATTTCTCTTACATAACTTTCTAAAACTGTTTCGAAGTTTTTTAAGTTTTGTTCGTTCGTCGTATCATCTGAAATAAATATCAAATAAATTAAATGGGATGCGAGAATCCTACTGAATCTCTAATTCTATTATCTTTTTTGTTAGCCTATCAACCAATAATTACCAAATATAAATGAGACTCCCCTTTTTTTTATTCTGGTTAATCTAGAACGCAACGTATAAGCTTTGTGAAATTAAAATTGTAGAAATGGAAATTCGTTTCTTATCATTCAATGAGCATCTTGTATTTCATAAAAATTAGGGGCAATATAATCCTTGCGTAAGGGCCAGCCTATCCAACTTTCCGGCATTAAGATACGTTTCAGGCGTGGATGAGTTTCATAAAAGATTCCCAACATATCATAGGATTCTCGTTCTTGAAAATCCACACTTTTCCAAACCCAGAAGACAGACGGAATCCTAGGATTCTTTCTTGAGACAAATAC